CGATACAAGGTTATACGAGAACGAATTCCTTATTTATAAACTATTTTCGATGAGAATTTGTATTTTAATTGAAAAAAAAAGAGAATCATTTCTTTCAATACTCACTTATTATTAGTTAACAATCCTAATCCTCATATGCTTAATTCTGATAGGAAATAAAATAGTAAAATAATTATTCATCGAATGACTATTCATCTATTGTATTTTCATCAAATAGGGGGCAGGAAGATTCTATGGAAAAATGGTGGTTCAATTCGATGTTGTCTAACGAGAAGTTAAAGTTAGAACATAGGTATGGTTTAAGTAAATCAATGGAAAGTCTTGATGCTATTGGCCATACCAGTGGAAGTGATGAACCCCTTCTAAATGATACGGAGAAAAATTGGAGTGATAGTGTTAGTTATAGTTTCAGTAATGTTGATTATTTATTTGGTATCAGGGATATTTGGAGTTTGATCTCTGATGACACTTTTTTAGTTAGGGATAGTAATGGTGACAGTTATTCCGTATATTTTGATATTGAAAATCATAGTTTTGAGATTGACAATTATAGTTCTTTTCTGAGTGAATTAGAAGGTTTTTTTTCTAGTTTTTTGAATAGGGGGTCTAAGAGAAACAATCACTACTATTATCATTACATGTATGATACTCAATCTAGTTGGACTAATCACATTAATAGTTGCATTAATAGTTATCTTCGTTTTGAAGTCAGTATTAATAGTTCCATTTCAGGTGGTACTGACAATTACAGTGACAGTTACATTTATAGTTTCATTTGTACTGAAAATGTAAGTGGTAGTGAAAGTGGAAGTTTTAGTATAAGAACTCGTAATAATGGCAGTGATTTCAATATAAGAGGAAGATCTAATGATTTTGATATAAATAAAAAATACAGACATTTATGGGTTCAATGCGAAAATTGTTATGTATTAAATTATAAAAAACTTCTTAGGTCAAAAATGAATATTTGTGAACAGTGTGGATATCATTTGAAAATGAGTAGTTCAGATAGAATCGAACTTTCGATTGATTCGGGCACTTGGGATCCTATGGATGAAGATATGGTTTCTATGGACCCCATTCAATTTCATTCAGAAGAGGAACCTTATAAAGATCGTATCGATTCTTATCAAAGAAAGACAGGTTTAACTGAAGCTGTTCAAACAGGCATAGGTCAACTAAACGGTATTCCCGCAGCAATTGGGGTTATGGATTTTCAGTTCATGGGAGGTAGTATGGGATCTGTAGTAGGTGAGAAAATCACTCGTTTGATTGAGTATGCTACTAATCGATCTCTACCTGTCATTATTGTGTGTGCTTCTGGAGGAGCACGCATGCAAGAAGGAAGTTTGAGCTTGATGCAAATGGCTAAAATATCTTCTGCTTCATATGATTACCAATCCACTAAAAAGTTATTCTATGTACCAGTCCTTACATCTCCTACAACCGGTGGAGTAACAGCCAGTTTTGGTATGTTGGGAGATATCATTATTGCTGAACCTAATGCGTACATTGCATTTGCGGGTAAAAGAGTAATTGAACAAACATTGAATAAGACAGTACCCGATGGTTCACAAGCGGCTGAGTATTTATTCCATAAAGGCTTATTTGACCCAATCGTACCACGTAATCCTTTAAAAGGTGTTCTAAGTGAGTTATTTCAGCTCCATGGTTTCTTTCCCTTGAATCAAAATTCAAAAAATTAAAGTATAGCACTAGATTCAGTTATTTTGTTTGTAGCGAACAAGTATTTAGTTCATCATAATAAAAAAAACTAAGAAAAATGTTCTTTGGTGATATAAGTTACACTTTCTAGTAAGAGTCAGAAGTTTCGGATAATTTTTTTTCTTCCGGATCCAGATCCATTTTTTATCTTACCCCTATTCATGATTAGGTATTATGAACCTCTATCAACAGGATAAAATAAAAAAGTGAATTTCTCTTTCCGAGGAATTCTAATTTTGGGAAAAAAAAAGAATTTTATCTGGCTATCTTACGCATTAATTAAGATAGACAATAATGAAAAAAAAATATCAAAATAAAAAGAAATATCAAATATGGAAATGAAATAAAATAATTTCTACATCTATCGCATTTTTACTATGAATCCCTGTTTGTTGGATCCTATTATTTAGAGTCGCGAATTCATAATGAACTTCATTTTCATAAGAAAACTCCTTTAAAATAAAAAACTCCTTATTAGATTAGAAAGAAAGATAGAAAGAACATAAGGATGGGAGAAGAAGAATAATAAAATTTGTAAAAGAAGATTACCCTATTTATATTCGTGTAGAAAGATGAATAGGTACACTTAATTTAGTTCTACATTTTTGCACTTATTATCTATCCTTTTTTTTCTTTAAATTTAATATTTTAATATTATTTTTATATTTTAAATTTCTATTTTAATATAAATATATTATTTAGAAATTATATATTTATATATACTTAATTGTTTATATATACTTAGTAGTATAATATTATATAAAATACAATAGTCAATATTACCTAATATTACTTATAATAGATATACTTATCATATCATAAGATATCTTTCTAATAGATACAAATATATAGATACAAATATTAAATCGAGGCACCCATTCTATGACAGATCTCAACTTACCCTCTATTTTTGTGCCTTTAGTGGGCCTAGTATTTCCGGCAATTGCAATGGCTTCTTTATCTCTTCATGTCCAAAAAAATAAGATTGTCTAGATCCAATGGGACCAAATCCTATCAATTTATTTCAACACTGTATCATAATACAGATATTTTTTTAGTGCAATATGGTACGATATGTGGCTCTTTCCACACACAAATGAAAGAACTGTTATGTATGCGGATACATGCTATCTGCATAAATGCATATATATATATATATATATATATATAGCTGGTTAAAAATGGATCAGTAAATATTTTTAATAGAAAGTCAATGTATCTAACCAATTACTCCACATCAGAATAGTGCTAGTTGATGAAAGTTACTTCGGGATCAAGAAAGGTAAAGTCAAATTTGGGTTATTCTCTCAATTCCAATCGAATGCAACTGGATCTAGTATAGTATGAATTGGCGATCAGAACATATATGGATAGAACTTATAAGGGGGTCTCGAAAAACAAGTAATTTTTGCTGGGCCTGTATCCTTTTTTTAGGTTCACTAGGATTCTTAGCGGTTGGAACTTCCAGTTATCTTGGTAGGAATCTGATATCCATATTTCCATCTCAGCAAATTATTTTTTTTCCACAAGGAATCGTGATGTCTTTTTATGGGATCGCAGGTCTGTTCGTTAGCTCCTATTTGTGGTGCACAATTTTGTGGAATGTAGGTAGTGGTTATGACCAATTCGATAGAAAAGAAGGAATTGTGTGCATTTTTCGTTGGGGATTTCCTGGAATAAATCGTCGCATCTTCCTTCGCTTCCTTATGAGAGATATCCAATCAATCAGAATTGAGGTTAAAGAGGGTCTTTATCCTCGTCGTGTCCTTTATATGGAAATCAGAGGTCAAGGGGCCATTCCCTTGACTCGTACTGATGAGAATTTTACTCCACGAGAAATTGAACAAAAAGCTGCCGAATTGGCCTATTTCTTGGGCGTACCAATTGAAGTATTTTGAAATGAATTGAACACAATAAAGAATAAATGTTTTCTCGGCATGGGGGAAGGAACTTGCTAATTCCTTTTTTAACACAATTGAAGTCTTTTTGGAATGTTCATTTGAACAAAACATGTTAGATTATTCTATTTCCTCCTTCCTTTGTCGTGGCGACTCCCATAGAATAAACCAAAAAAGCAGGAGGGCGTATATGGAATAACTATAATAAACTATACTATAATAAAGAAAAAAATTAAGAAAAGAAGAAATTTTTGTATACCATTTGTATACCAAAAGTATTTCGTATGCGTATGGATCCCAACTCAATTCTTTTCTACTAGAAAATTTCTACTAGAAAAAAGGCTAATCTAAGGCTAATATAATAAGTAAGGATTCATCAAATATATCCGAAGATTTATTTCGTAATACGGAATTCATCTCATCTTTTTAGGCCCAAAATTTTGATGATACCTTTTTTCCTTGGTTGTGGCTAGGCGGTGAAACATTTCGAAATAATTAACTGAGGGGGGTTTTCGTTTCTAAATCCGATTCGTTATTTTAAGTGGGTTTTCGAGTATTCATAGAAAGGAACAAATGAAGATGAAATTGCTTCGAATTTGCCCAATTGAGATATCTAGGAATAATATTGATTTTTCATTTTTATCCGAAAAGGGCGAACCCTTATCCCATTTCTATATTCCTTCTAGATCCAAGAACTAAACTCAATTTTGACACAAAAATTGGAATGAATAGACCCATAGGTTCAATACCTTGTTATAGAACTCGTGCTTCAGAGAAATATCATATAGAGTCAACGAATGAAGCAGGTTCATTAACGATTCAATTCACAGATAAAAAATGAAAAAAAAGAAAGCATTGTCTTCTTTCCCATATCTTGTATCTATAGTATTTTTGCCCTGGTGGGTCTCTCTCCCATTTAATAAATGTCTGGAACTTTGGGTTACAAATTGGTGGAATACCGGGCAATCCAAAACTCTCTTGAATATCATTCAAGAGAAAAACGTTCTAGAAAGATTCATAGAATTAGAAGAACTCTTTCTGTTGGACGAAATGATAAAGGAGTACCCGGAGACACATATACAAAAACTTCGTATAGGAATACACAAGGAAACGATACAATTGGTCAAAACACACAATGAATATCATCTCCATATCATTTTGCATTTCTCGACAAATATAATTTCTTTCGCTATTCTAAGTGGTTATTTTATTTTGGGTAATGAGGAACTTGTCATTCTTAATTCTTGGGTTCAGGAATTCCTCTATAACTTAAGTGACACAATAAAAGCTTTTTCGATTCTTTTAGTTACTGATTTATGGATTGGATTTCACTCGACTCATGGTTGGGAACTAATAATTGGTTCGTTCTACAACGATTTTGGATTGGCTCATAATGATCAAATTATATCTGGTCTTGTTTCCACCTTTCCAGTTATTCTAGATACAATTGTGAAATATTGGATTTTCCATTATTTAAATCGTGTATCTCCTTCGCTTGTAGTCATTTATCATTCAATGAATGAATGAAGAACTCATTTGATCTCCTGATATCAATCAAATAAATCAGAATCTTTCTTCCTTTATAAAGAAACCATTTTGAATCTTACTTAATTCTTTATATTTTATTTCTACCAGTTCAAGGTATTCGTCCTATATTACAGTACAACTATTCCAGTACAATGACAGACTCGTGCATAGGGAACTTTACTAGTTCCCTATCTAATTTATTGTAGAAATTCCGAGATCCATGATTGGACATGCAAAATAGAAATACTTTTTCTTGGGTAAAGGAACAGATGACTCGATCCATTTCTGTATCGATCATGATATATGTAATAACTCGAGCATCCATTTCAAATGCATATCCCATTTTTGCGCAGCAGGGTTATGAAAACCCACGAGAAGCAACTGGACGAATTGTATGTGCTAATTGCCATTTAGCTAATAAGCCCGTGGATATTGAAGTTCCGCAAGCTGTGCTTCCTGATACTGTATTTGAAGCAGTTGTTCAAATTCCTTATGATATGCAACTGAAACAAGTTCTTGCTAATGGTAAAAAAGGGGGTTTGAATGTGGGTGCTGTTCTTATTTTACCCGAGGGATTCGAATTAGCCCCCCCCGATCGTATTTCTCCTGAGTTGAAAGAAAAGATAGGAAATCTGTCTTTTCAGAGTTATCGTCCCAATAAAAAAAATATTCTTGTGATAGGTCCTGTTCCGGGTCAGAAATATAGTGAAATCGTCTTTCCCATTCTTTCCCCCGACCCTGCTACAAAGAAAGACGTTCACTTCTTAAAATATCCCATATATGTGGGTGGGAACAGAGGAAGGGGTCAGATTTATCCTGATGGTAGCAAGAGTAACAATACAGTCTATAATGCTACATCAGCAGGTATAGTAAGCAAAATAGTACGTAAAGAAAAGGGAGGATATGAAATAACCATAGTTGATGCATCGGATGGACGTCAAGTGGTTGATATTATACCTCCAGGACCAGAACTTCTTGTTTCAGAGGGTGAATCCATTAAGCTTGATCAACCATTAACAAGCAATCCCAATGTAGGAGGGTTTGGTCAGGGAGATGCAGAAATAGTGCTTCAAGATCCATTACGCGTCCAAGGCCTTTTGTTCTTCTTCGCATCTGTTATTTTGGCACAAGTTTTTTTGGTTCTTAAAAAGAAACAGTTTGAAAAAGTTCAATTGTACGAAATGAATTTTTAGGTCCAGAGATTCCTTAACATTTGGTAAAAAGTGCCGATTTTTTGTCCATCGATACAATTATGTATGATCAAAAAATTCTGTAAATCCTTTTGCTTGCTTTGTTTATACTCTTTTTGTTTTGCAGGACGCCTGGAATTCATTACTTGTATTCCTAGTAATAAACAATAGGCATACAAACAAATACAAAAGAAGAGAATACAAGGCAAGGATGATAAAAATGAAAGGAACAAATACTTTTAGGAAGGATTACTAGTCTTCCTAATCTTCTATTCGACGCAAGACGACACAAGAAAAAGGAATTTTCACCCGTTTTCTTGTGTCGTCTTGTATCAAAATAATAATTATTTTTTTCCTGTTCATCAAAGATTACTATTCCTTTCCTTCTTTTCCGGGTCTATCGGAACTCCTTTGTTTAGATTCATAAGAAGTAGTGGACAAACAAAGGAAAAAAAGGATTATGGGTGAATAAGTTATTGAGCAAATAGAATTTATTCACTTATTCAATATCTTCACTTATTCAATAATCTTCACTTATTCAATATAAGTTAAACTTCTAACTTAGAGAAATTATTCAAACAAAAAAGACTGTTCCGGTTGAAAGGCAGATTTGATTTTTACGAATATCCAAATCTTTATTTATTATATGATCAGATATATGATCAGAGTTTTTATTTTATTTTTAGAGTAGTTTTGATTAAGGTTCTATTAGTTTAGTCTAGAAATGATTTGCAGGATGTCTCATCCCTAGAAATCAATATAATTATTATATTGGATTATAGATAAAATTGATTGATTCGTTCTTTCTTCTTGCTTCCAGTTAATATTTTGGGGGAAGGGCAGGGACTATGAATCAACCACTAGATTCAATTGTTCACAAACATCATTAAGAAACAAAAGAATAGAGTGGTTTGAAACATCAGAGCAAAGGATCCTTTTTGTCATTTCTACAAAACAAATATAATATTTTGATTATGCTGACTGGATAACTAACCAATTTGTAGGTTATGGAATAGATCAAAGTCTCATTATAAGAGTAAGAACTCCGCGGGCCCTTTCCGCTCTAATCAGACAAAGGAGGGTAAGGACCCGCTAAGTTCTTACTTTTTCATGTCTACAACCCAGCTCATCCGATTACTAGAGAGATGAACCCAACCCAG